TCAAAATCCGATAAATCGGCCCGAGTCAGCTTACTAATTGGATGCCCTACTGCGTTACAAAATTTCGCTTTAGCCAATGATCCAATCAGAGGAATAATTGGAACTATTGTATCGAGTTTATTGGGAGCATTATTTAGTAGAAATGAATTTTCTAGCATTTGATTCCGCACCACTGCAGGATTTCGTCGAACACTTGAAAAGTAACTCAAAAAATCGAGGGAATGCTTGGATAATTGGTTTATACGGATACTTGCCGCGTGAGACCATACATCAAAATGACATTGCCATAAATTGACAAGGTAAGATTTCCATTTATTCATTAGAAGAGGTGTGTCTTTGGAAGCCAGAATTGATTTTCCTTGATATCTAACATAATGCATGAAAGGATCCTTGAGAAAGCATGGGATGACCGGAAAATCATTAGCAAAGACTTCGGCAAAATGTTCTATTTTTCTATATAAACAGAGTCGTTCAAAAAGGACTCCAGAAGATGTTAATCGTAAATGAGAAGATTGGTTACGGAGAAAAAGGAAGATGGATTCGTATTCACATATATAAGAATTATATAGGAATAAAAAGAATCTCGGATTACTTTTTGAAAAAATGGAAATAGATTTATTTGTAATAATAAGACTGTTACAATTAGAATACTCATGAAGAAAGAACCGCAATAAATGCAAATAAGAAGCATCTTTCACCCGGTAACGAAGGGTTTGAACCAATATTTCCAGATGGGCAGGGTAGGGTATTAGTATATCCGCCGAATAATTTAAATGTGGGAACTTTTCCTCTAAAAAGGGAAATATTGAATGAATGGATCGTAAATTGTAAAATCTTACGATTTCTGCCCCTTCTAAAGAAGATATTAATCGTAGATAAAATGGAATTTCCACAATGATTGCAAATCCTTCTGATAGAATTTTAGAATGCAAATTCTTGTTGTACCCAAAAAATGGATTTTGTTTAGAATCATTAGCAGAAATTATCAAATAATTCTGTTGATACATTGTAGTAATTAAGCGTTTTACAATCAGTAAACTAGATTTATTATCATAACCTATATTTTCCAACAACATGTATCTATTTAAACCATGACCATGAGCAAGTGCATAACTATATTCCCGAAAGATAAGTGGGTATAGGAAATCGTGTTGCCGAAATATATCGAGTTCTAAATATCCTTGAAATTCCTCCATTTTAAATTAGATGGGGATAAGGGATTTCTTTTGGGTTATTAAATGACACATAGTACGATACAGTCAAAACAGGATATTATAGTAAGAAATAAATAGATATATACCCCGGAACCAGATAAGACTGATCGACGGACTCTTTAGCTTCTCCTTTTCCATCTAATTTAATTGGTTTATGTTCATTCGAGGATAACAAGATGGTTAGAAATCCTTTATTTGTTCAACCCAATCGCTCTTTTGATTTTGGAAAAAAGGGATTTTGATCTTTATCAATAGACTGTTTTTTCTACACATTTACCCCCACACTCTAATGGAGAATAGCTACTAATAATTAGGATTTAAAAAGAAATCGCTGATCCACTTATGGGAAAAGCATTTCCCGCATCAAGTACTAATCTATTTTTAACGTTTAATTAGATCGGGTAATCGTTCAAATTAAGAACAGAAGCTCGTTTCTTTTTTTTTTGTTTACCTATAATTGGAGCCATAGGGCTCTATCCATTTATTCACTTAACCCAAAATTTCATTTTCTTTTTTTTCGTCAAGAATTTAAACAAAGTTTTGAACCGATCCGCTAAGAATAAAATATTCTCAGAATTCCACATTGATACGACATGCTGCTTTTTCCATTCATTCCTTTGAGGATCAGTCGCGGTCTTACAAGCTCTAGAGATAGTATCGACGAAGACGTTGCTTCATACAAATGTGTAAAAATTGCCAGTCGCACTTAAAAGCCGAGTACTCTACCGTTGAGTTAGCAACCCCCCCCCCAAAAAAAATGTGTAGATCCAATCGGAATAAAAAATTAGATTTAATTGCACACCGAAATCAAAATAGTAAAATAGCAAAAATATTGCTAATCGATTCTGAACATAAAAAAAATAATGAACATATTAGATGCAAATACACTGACTTATAAAATAAGAATCTAGATTAAGATAAGAATATGGATTAAGTCAAAATTGATGTACTACCACGGATTTAGTTCGTATCTTATCCATTATTATTTTATCCGTTTTTTTTTTTTCAATAAAATAAATAAATAATAAATAAATAAAGGCTTCTCGTATCCCAGCAAATCCGACGAATCCATCGTTTAAATAAAGTAAAATAAAAAAACCAAGTCCATAGATGGAACAGAGGGAAATAGATACATTTATTCATGATCGGATTATATTTGTTTGATACACTGTTGTCAATACGAATGTAAATCTTAAGAAAAGAACACAATGTGGAGAACCATAAATTAAAATAAAAAAAAAAATGAAATATTGAATTAATATAATAAAATATAAATTATACAAATAAAGAAAAAACTAATGACTTGTATTGAATTGGCACTAACTATATATGGATAATAAACATGGATACAAAAGGATGTAAGCGTAAGAATCAATATTCGTAGCAAAGTATCGCAATGCTTGGGTTTACTTAATCCATATAAGTAAAAAAAAAAGAAATCTTAAATCCCATTTGTTTTTTTTTTATTTATTTGTTCATAACATAAAAAAAGTGAAAGTTTCAACTAAAAACCAACTAGTATTGAATTAGCAATAATGTAAATATTTTGGATTTAGAAATCCAACTACTTCGGTTATTCATTTGATCTTTTTTCATCTGTCTTAAATTAAATGAATTGCTATCACTAAAATAAAAATAAATTTTTGTCGTTATAGAAGACTACATTTTTTAGTAGTAGACATTTTTTGGTAGTAATAATAAATAGGTATGAATAGAACAAAAGAGGGGGCTTATATAACTTTGTATAACCTTTTATATACTACCGCCACCCCTCTTTTGTTCTATTCATTAATTGAATTTAATCTGTTGATTAAGGGAAAGTTCCATAAAAACTCCCGCCTTCTTCGAAATATCATGAACAGTTCCCGTAGGTTGAGCGCCCCTTTCAAGGAAATATAGAATAGCAGGAACATTTAAATAGGTTTGATTCTTTAGCGGATCATAAAAGCCCACTTTCCGAAGAGCTCTTCCTTCTCTTCGGCATCGAGCATCGATTGCAACGATTCGATAAACCACCCATTGGGATAGATGTAGATGAAAAATACCCCCCCTAGAAACGTATAAGAGGTTTTCTCCTCATACGGCTCAAGAAAATTCGAAATTATGTCTATGGATCGAATTTGAAATTTTTAATCAGTAATGTCAAATGGATCCATAAAATAATCAAATCAATTAAATATGAGTTAAGTACTTTTTATTATTCCTTATTCTTATCCGAAAAATAAAATAAAATCATTTGTATTCGCATCCTCATAACTCAAGTTGGATAACTCGCTAATAACCCAGGGAACCCCTTTACTTTAGGTATTTCGTTTATTGAGCGATCTCTAACCACGCACCTTTTTTGTCTTTAGAATCTATTTTGATTCTTAATTATAATCTATTTATTGAGACAACTGAAAGTGGTATTTCCTTGTTCCAGGATTCTTTATCGTTTCTTTGAATCATTGGGTTTAGACATTACTTCGGTGATTTTTAATCGTTTCAAAAAACGTCAGCAACATACCCTTTTTGTGATTTCTTTTTATCAAAAAATTATACAAATGGTCGATTTGATTCCTGCGCGATACACTTTTAATCGAAAGAGTTTTACCAATTCCAAGAGGTTTTACTTATAAATTTAAATTTGAAAATTGGATCCTTTCGATTTTTATATGGAAAATATACTTACGAAGCTGTTTCAACTTATTAATTAACACTAACCCTAGATCCGTTCCCTTAAAAAATGAATCAATACTTTTTTTTACTCGAGCTCCATTAAGATCATGTACTATTTACATCCCAACCCCCGACCTCAAAAAGGAGGGTTCTAGTGAAACAGAACAAACGATGTCGAGCCAAGAGCACCCTCATTCCTATCTAATTAATATAAAAAGAAACTGATGGATGTAAGAATCCACAGACGACCATATCCCTCAAGTCGCACGTTGCTTTTTACCACATCGTTTTAAACGAAGTTTTACCATAACATTTCCTAGTAGGTTGCTGTAAACAGTATGTAATTGATTCCATTATGGACTCATGAATAATCATTGGTTCGTTCGGTACATAGTAATCCATACTTTTATGAATGGGTAATTTCTCAAGAAGTATCAGCACGAATTAAATTTAACCCCATATAATATAATATATATAATAAATAATATATAGAAATATAATAAATATTTTTTTAATATATTATTTTATTTTTTCTTTAGAATTATAATCTAAATATAAATATTAGAATATAAAAAAATTGAACTAATAAATAACACAAATAAGTTTTTTTTTAATCTGCATCTTGAGGTGACTTGCTAAAATAGATTCACCAATTTCACACTTCTTCGAGTACCAAGGACTCATAAGACATTATTAAAAATATTTAATTGATTGAAAAATTTCCTATTTCACTATCATTACATTATTGGAATAAGGCTTTAAAGTAAAAATCGCATTTTGATAATAATTTTGATAATAATAGAGAAAAATTCATATTCGGATTAAACCATAAAAAAAAATGTAAATTCTTTTTGTTTTTCACGAGGTGGTGGATAAAGACTGATAGAATAGAGGCTTTGGGTTGTTATTCTTTTTGATAAATCATAATTAAAAGATGATCCCCATACCTATCAGGTAGACTAAACAAATATCTTTGAAAGTAATTAGAAACATTCTATGTTAAAGGGTAAAGTTAAATATTTAAAATTTAGGGATAACAAATCTATTGTCACAAAACTCAATTGAAATAAAATAAAGTTTTCAATGAATCAATGAAATAGAAGAAATAGAACGATAACAATACATATATATATAAGCCTTCGCTCCCTTTCTGCGTAGTTTATTTGACTTGGAGTCAATAATCCGGCTGCAATTATTTCCTAAGGAAAAGCGACTAAGATGTATGAATACACTTTGTCTCAATTGGTACATATCATATATTTACAATTTTTCATAAAAGAAAACACAAAATACTTAAAAACGGGGTTCAAAGAAAAGACATATGTTACGTATGTAACTTGATTTTTTTTTAATGAAATTCAGACAGCCGCATATATTGAAATTGGTATTTTACATTGACGTTTAACTCCTATCTACTGCGTCAATTCTATGAAGATGATGAATCCTAAATAAAAAAAGAATCCTATTAGAGTGTTCCAGATTATTACTATTTTGTATAAATGTAAATTAAAACAAGTACAGATTAAATCATGGCTCGTATTTTTATTTTATGAAGAACTAACTTATTAAATAGAAATATGATTTAATCTATGCTCCCATCTTACCTCTTACCTGTATACAAATAGATTCAATTCCATCTGTGTGTTATTTGAACACGATTCGATTTTTTATTTTTGAAAAAGATATAATTCATATAAGAATCAATCATTATAGGAAAGCAAAATCAGATTATAACCAATCTTATTCTACTCTTAAAAAAAAAATAAGGTTGTTTAAAAAAGGGCAATCTTTCTTTTATTCTGATATAAAATAGAAAATCTATATTCTGATATGATATATATAATATAATAGGTATGCTCTGGGACGGAAGGATTCGAACCTCCGAATACCGGGACCAAAACCCGTTGCCTTACCACTTGGCCACGCCCCATTTTTGATTTCTATTCGACATTAATAAAGACTAATATTGATAGTAGTTCTTCGTCAATTCTAGTCCAAATCTATATAGAATAGATTAGAGTGTTGCTAGGATTTTGAGACATTTAGATAGAGAATTAAACGACATTTATTGATCATTACATACAATTCAATTAAGATATTGTATGAAAGTATGGTTTTGTCTATTCTCTTTTGATTTGAGAATTGAAGGATTTTTGATTGGGTTAATTCAAAAAAAAAAAATAAGATTATAATAACTCATATTAAGAACTCATCATATTAATAACTCAATCAAAATAAATACAATTATCTTCAAGAACTCAAGAACAAAGAAAAAAATGTTTGTTATGCTTAATATCTTTAGTTTGATCTGTATTTGTCTTAATTCTGCTCTTTCTTCAAGTAGTTTTTTCTTCTCAAAATTGCCCGAGGCTTATGCTTTTTTGAATCCAATCGTAGATTTTATGCCAGTAATACCTTTGCTCTTTTTTCTCTTAGCTTTTGTTTGGCAAGCTGCTGTAAGTTTTCGATGAGATCTTTAATACGGTCCTAGAAAAATTCATGATTTATTCTTAAAAAAAAATTCTAACAATTCATAAGATCAGATAAGTCTTATAGTATAACCCTTCGATTCAAATAATCAAATTCTTGGATCGCCACAATAAGTCTGGGCTCCCCCCAGTTCCTCATTCGGACCCTTTTTTACAGTGAAAGAACCTAGTAGATTCCTCCGCAATATCTAATTGCGGGTATGAAAAAGCTTTTGGTAATGAAAGACTTGACTCTTATTACAAATGAATTTCTGAAAATTCTTTTTTATTTCTATAGATTTAGAAAAAGAATTTCGTGGTGTCAAAATAAGGTATGTGGTATAAAAATGGAGAATCTATTATCTTTTTTTCCAAAAAAAATGATCTTGGAGATTGTGTAATGCTTACTCTTAAACTATTTGTTTACACAGTAGTGGTATTCTTTGTTTCTCTCTTTATCTTCGGATTCCTATCTAATGATCCAGGACGGAATCCTGGACGTGAAGAGTGAAGAATAAAAAATAACAATAAAGTTTCTGTTTTCCTTGCTTGATTTTAAAATGTTCTTAGGATTTTATTTATTCCACATTTTTAACTATTAATTAAAATGAAATAAAAAAAAAAGACTCGTTGAAAGAGAAATTGAAAGATAAAGAAAAAATACCAAGTCATTGACTAAAGCGGAAAGAGAGGGATTCGAACCCTCGGTACGAAAAACCCGTACAACGGATTAGCAATCCGACGCTTTAGTCCACTCAGCCATCTCCCCAAATTGAAAGAAAAAGGATAATTACTAGATTATATTACACAAAAACAGTAAGGCTTGCAAAAGGGCCCTCTCTTTCTACCTCTTTATTATTCAGTATATAATTATTATATAGATATCTAATTATAGAGACATAGAAAAATAGAAAAAAATATAGAAAATAAAAATCAGTGATTTCATTTAGGTAAAGTAAGGGCTCGAAAGCGATATCTCAACTCCACTATTCCAATGAATATAAATTTAGATATATAACCACCTAATGCCCCAAGAATATTATATATTATATAAACTATAAATTATATAGCAATGAATTTCTTATATAAAAAAATTATAGAATTAATAAATAGTAAATAGAAAGTAATAATAAATATATAAATTAAAATTAAATAAATAA